AACTGACTCCGTTGAGTTCGCCACCGTAGAACTCAACAGTTACGCCTACTTGTTCGACACTATACTTCGATTCTGCCCTTCGAAAAGGAACATCGGCTCTAACAATTCCGTCGCCATCCACCAACACGACCGGGAAGGTTTCAAAAAAGGTAGGCATACGACGTACAAAAAGTTCACGCCCCTCTTTATCTCTAAAGATAGGATGTCCTAACCATCCAACCGCTATTCCATCCCCATTATCCATTGAACCCGCTCTGAATAATCCCCCCTTTGCCGGATTATTGCCGATGTAATCATAAAAAGCTAATTTTTCAGGAATTTTAGACCAAGCTTCTGATAAACTTTGATTTTCGGCTAGCCCAGCACTAACTCTTCGATATATCTCTTGCTGGAAGTAACCCTGATCCCATTGATAACGAGTAGGCCCAAATAATTCGATTGGGGTAGTTGCTGAACCATACCACATAGTTCCGGCAACAACAAAAGCTGCAAAAAAAACAGCCGCAATACTACTGGAAAGGACAGTTTCAATATTGCCCATACGTAATCCTTTGTATAGACGTTGGGGTGGGCGGACGCTAAGATGGAATAGACCCGCCAATATGCCCAATGTACCTGCTGCAATATGATGAGAGGCTATTCCTCCCGGAACAAAAGGATCAAAACCCTCCACGCCCCACGCTGGATTTACAGATTGCACTTTTCCCGTTAGTCCATAAGGATCGGACACCCATATTCCCGGACCATACAAGCCTGTTACATGAAATGCACCAAAACCAAAGCAAGCCACCCCCGCGAGAAATAAATGAATTCCAAATATCTTGGGCAAATCTAAAGAAGGTTTTCCTGTACGTTCATCACAAAATATTTCGAGATCCCAATACACCCAGTGCCAGATAGCTGCCAAGAAGCACAAGCCAGAAAACAAAATATGTGCCCCGGCCACACCTTCGTAACTCCAAATACCGGGATTCGGCATAGCCCCCCCTGTAATACTCCAACCGCCCCATGAATTGGTTATTCCTAAACGAGTCATGAAGGGTATAACGAACATACCCTGTCTCCACATTGGATCAAGAACAGGGTCAGAGGGATCAAAAACTGCTAATTCATATAGAGCCATCGAACCGGCCCAACCTGCAACCAGAGCTGTATGCATTATATGGACAGAAAGCAACCGACCGGGATCATTCAATACAACGGTATGAACACGATACCAAGGCAAACCCATGGAAATCCCCCTTAGATCAAATAAAAAAAGACACTACGTAACTTTATTGCATTGGAAAATACTATGACTATGTTATGGACCTCCCCTGTTCGGGGGATGGTTTAAGAGCAAGGGTTAATATTTGTTCTATTCTGTTGGTAATAATGGAACAATTTCGTTCGTAGAAACAAAGAGAGGCAGATTTATTCTATACTCAATAAGTACCAATATGCAATGGGGGGGTTTATACCGTTTTCTATGAGCGAATGTGTCCATACTTCTTCATCATTAGAAGGGCCTATTCGTAATAATTTTTTCTTATTCATTCTGTATTTTTTTTTTGAATTTTTCTAATATATGGATAAAATACGATAAAGGACAACATTAAAAAAAAAACCATTTATTATATTATTACGTTTCCACATCAAAGTGAAATATAGTACTTAGTTATTTTTCTTTCATTTCATGCCTATTGGTGTTCCAAAAGTGCCCTTTCGAAGTCCTGGAGAGGAAGATGCATCCTGGGTTGACGTATAGTGCGACTTGTCAGATATATTGGGTCATACGGGATTTCCCCGTTCTCTCCCCCGATCGAGATATCCTCTGTTTCGCCCAAGAAAGATTAATTTAATCATCAAAAATTTGGAGCGTGAAGTGCAATTAGATCCATTTTTGGGGGGAATTCAAATTACTATTATCAATTAGAATAATTTATGGTTAGCTTAATGTAACTAAAAAACTGAAGTATCCAGGCTCCGTTTATAAAAAGCCCCGTTGGAAATAGATCTATCTATGATTACTATTTGTATCATAAAAGGTTTCTTTTTGTAAAGAGAAGCCATCTCAAATTCTTAATAAATCGAGTAATATGCATGAATACATCAAATTTTTGGCGGAGGGCATAAAAATTGAAAAAGGGGAAGTCATAACAAAAGGAAGCGGTAATGGAAGCATTTGTCCTATATGTACAAATAGAAATCGGGCGGATCTTTACCCGGAGTAGAGCATAAACCTAAAAAGATTAACAAGGCCCATTCAGAAACAAGAAAACAGCATCGTGATTTGGATTGGATCTCGATGAAACAATATATCAATGAGAGGTTAATTCGATACGTTTAGTGACTTCTTTTTTTCTTTAGTATTATATATTCATTTCATTATATATATGAAAAATAGATTCTTATTTTACAAGGATATTATATGTAAAAGATAAAACCTGTCTTTTTTGAAAACTAGAAGAAAAGTCCTTTCGTTAGAAGTCAGAAAGATCCTTCTACAAATATGAACAAATAAAGAAGATTGGAATCTGCACATTGATTCTTTTTTTTTTGTTGTTGAACCGTATGCACCAAAAGGCGCCTGTACGGTTCCTAAGGGATAAATTTTACCCTAATCAACCGACTTTATCGAGAAAGATTACTTTTTTTAGGACAAGAGGTTGATAGCGAGATCTCGAATCAACTTATTGGTCTTATGGTATATCTCAGTATCGAGAATGATACCAAAGATCTATATTTATTTATAAACTCTCCTGGGGGATGGGTAATCCCCGGAGTGGCTATTTATGATACAATGCAATTTGTGCGACCGGATGTACAGACAATATGCATGGGATTAGCCGCTTCAATGGGATCTTTTATCTTGGCCGGAGGAGAAATTACCAAACGTCTAGCATTCCCTCACGCTTGGCGCCAATGAGGTTTTTATTTGAGAGAAAAAAGACGACTATGCCTTCGCCATATGAATATTAAGTAATAATAGCATGGCACTTTTAATTCGATATCAAAAGAAAAACTTTTTATTGTTTTTTCAAAACATTAGATTATATATCGAGATAGTAGTATGAGATAAAAGGTATTTCCTATTTTGTATATTGAAAATTCCAGTTTAGCGTCACAAACTTTTTTATTTTCACACCGGGGGCTTAGTTTTGTTCTGAAAGAGTTCGAAAATAAAAAAACAAGATTCTTTTTTCCTTTTTTTTTTACAAAAAACAACTTTGGGATTGCTGAATCACAGATAAACCAAATAAGAATCTAATAAGAAATATATAAAGCAACGGAACCATCATAGTATTTTGGAACTCCTATGAAAGGAAGGGTGGTAATTTGATCATTTACCGATCTGGGTCTGATAGATCCTATTTTTTTTTGATGCAAGGTAAGGGTCAATTATAGAGCCGTATGCAATGCATAAAAGATGCCCGTACGGTTGTTCAATTCTGTCTTTTTTTATTCTTTATATTCTTTATCTTTCTTTTATCTTCATCATGCAAAATGGAGGAACCCCCTTTTGTTATACCATCAGGGTAATGATTCATCAACCTGCTAGTTCTTTTTATGAGGCACAAACGGGAGAATTTATCCTGGAAGCGGAAGAGCTGCTCAAACTGCGTGAAACTCTCACAAGGGTTTATGTACAAAGAACGGACAAACCCTTATGGGTTGTCTCGGAAGACATGGAAAGAGATGTTTTTATGTCAGCAACAGAAGCCCAAGCTTATGGAATTGTTGATCTTGTAGCGGTGGTTGAGTGAAAATAGCCCGGATTTTTTCGCGTAAATCCTCGATTTAAGATTTTATCTTTTTGCCGAATTTACTAGAAAATGAAATAGAAGTATAATTCATAATCGTCAGGTTAGGATTGATCTAAACCAGCCCATTATAGGATATGATTCAAGATGCCAACTATTAAACAACTTATCAGAAATACAAGACAGCCAATCAGAAATGTCACAAAATCCCCCGCGCTTCGCGGATGCCCTCAGCGTCGAGGAACGTGTACTAGGGTGTATGTGCGACTCGTTCAGATCATGAGCTGGGATAAAAGAAAGAAAACCCTTTCCAGTCTCAATAATTAGTACCGTCGAATAGGATAGAATAGAAAAAGAAGTCCATTCAATTCAGTATCTAAAAAAAAAAGATAATCTATCAATCCTATTGTGTATTAAATTTATGGTTTCCGTTGGTGCAAATCCAATCACCTCAATTTAAGATGAGAAGCAATTCTCCATTGGTAGCAAATGGTTATCCATTAAGCGGAGGAAATCTTACTTAAAAACTTAGGTTCCCTCTTGCAAGAACGGACTAACAGGGTTAGCTACCCAGCCAACTTTCATAATTAAATGCCGTTACTGTGTAAGTAGATCTAATCGTGAAAGAACTATTACTGTATAATTCATGGGTAGAGCCAAAGAACGTTAACTATACAAGTTACCAATAACATTGATTAAATGAAGTAAAGGCTCCGGTGTATAGAGAAAACCTCACCGTTTAAGAAGTTACCATAGAAACGAAGGAAGCCGCTATTTCTTTATCCAGTTTTTTTCATTTATTCTATTTTGATACTTAGTAAAATAAAATTTATTTTTTCGAAGTGAAATGGCTAAAAAAAATAAAAATAGTGGTCGGGAAGGTTATAGTAGCCAAAGCCATTGGAATTTTTAATTTATACATTGGAAAAAAGCTTTGTTATTAATAGACTAGGAGGGGGAAAAAGAATAACTGAAAAAAGGAAATATATTAGTTATTCGTCAAAGTTTCATTTATTCAATGACCAGAATTAGACGGGGATATGTAGCTCGGAGACGTAGAAAAAAAATTCGTTTATTTGCATCAAGCTTTCGAGGGGCTCATTCAAGACTTACTCGAACAATTACTCAACAGAGAATAAGAGCTTTGGTTTCGTCTCATCGGGATAGGGATAGGCAAAAGAGACATTTTCGACGTTTGTGGATTACTCGAATAAACGCGGCAATTCGTGAAATAGGAGTATCCTATAGTTATAGTAGATTAATACACGACCTATATAAGAAACAGGTGCTTCTTAATCGTAAAATACTTGCACAATTAGCTATATCAAATAAAAATTGTATTTATATGATTTCCAATGAGATCATAAAAGAAGTCTATTGTAAAGAATCCACCGGAATAATTTAAACGAAGTTCCCCGGAGAATAAACTCCGGGAGGGTAGATTCAAAATGAAAATGATAAATAAATAGAAAAAGGGTAGTAAAAATGAATAAACACGCTCAAAAAAATATTTATTCTTACCCGATTCTTTTTTTTCTTACGACACGATAATCAAATTTACATTTTTCGTTTTTTCGAACAAAACATTAATCCGCCTTTGAGTTCGGATTGGAATTTTGATTCAAGTCAAGAAAGAGTAAGCCTATTTATTTCTGGCTCGAAAACCCGCAGTTCTGGCGGTCGACTCTGTTCTTTCAAATTGTTTCTCATTATTAAGAAAAGGTAACAAAGATAAAATACGAGCTTGTTTTATAGCAATAGTAATTAATCGTTGTTGTTTCAAGGTCAATCTATTCACCCGTCTAGATAATATTTTTCCTTGTTCGCTAATAAATCGACTAATTAAACTCATGTTTCTATAATCAATTCGATCCCCCGATTGGATCGGGGGCAAACGCCTACGAAAAGATCGCTTGGATTTAAGAAAAGGTCGCTTAGATTTATCCATGGTTTGTTTAGTTTATTACTTCTCCCGAAAATCCTATTTTGATCGGATCTAAAATGCATTAGAATAAATAGGATTTGGTTTGTTTATATTTAACTATGTTATATATATTATAATATAATGCCTTTTTTCGCCTTTCTTGGAAGGGTTCTATAAATGTGCTCTATTCGATCTATTTCTTTATCTCCCCATGAATCGTATGTTTATAACAATATGGACAGAATTTTCTCAATTCCAGTCGATTAGGCGTGTTATGCCGATTCTTTTCCGTAATATATCTGGAAATCCCTGTTGATACCTTATTAACATCGTTTCGAACACAACTAGTACATTCCAAAATAACCGTTATTCGGACATCTTTCCCCTTGGCCATGATGAATCCCCCTTTGATTTTTGATTTACTCAACTTTTCTATTTTCGATCCGAAACGAAGAAGAAAGGAAGGAAAAAATAGAAGTTACTAACTTAAACTCCAATTATGAAAAATTTCGCTGCAATCAATAAAAAAAAAAAAAAGAATGATTTATAAACTATATTTCAAATCACAGCAGTTCATTTGCATTTAAGTACCCTGTCCTTGTATAAGAGAAGAGTCTTGTCCTAGATCTAGACCCCACGTTGTTTATTCTACCTACACCCCTATTTAATTTTTTAAATTTTTGAATTCAATTTATTTAATTCAAACTTGAACCCAAGTCTCGAGGCTGTTGAATCCACTTTTTTCTCTTTCCTCCCTCTTATTCTAAAGGGAAAAAAGAGAAAGGGGGGCGAAGGATTAGTCACAAATAGTTAATTGTCTCTCGAATTTTCGTTATTTGTTACCGTGTCAATAACTAGAATCAAAAAAAGGGAATGTCAACGCATCTGGGAAAAAACGATTGATCTCTATCAATAGACCCGCTAAAGACCCGAACCATAGAGTACTTAATACCGGTGCCACGGAAAGATAAGTTTTTAGATCTCGCATTGAAAAATCTCCTTCCTTCTTTTTTTGTAATAAAAAATCTATTTTATTGTAATAGAAAATAGTAATACATATATGATCAGATGCATATGCAGTTAAGAACCTTGTACACGTAATACCTAATTGAAATTTCAATGTACAACTATCCGGTGAATAATATAATATTTTTTTCTTAAAACATAAAAAAACGTTCCCCTCTTCCCGAGCATTCCCGAAAACTACTCATTTCTTTTTACAATAGGTTACGTTCCGTATTTCATACGTATATAAGTCTTTTACTATTTACTATTATTACTATTATTAAAGAAATTTTAATTATATTAAAATATTAATATTAAATTAAAATATTAATATTAAATAGGACCAAAAAAACGAAATGCCCATAGAATATCAATCGAGGAAATAATGGTGTGGAAAACAAGACAGGAATTCTCTACAATGACACTGTAGAACAATTGAAGGGATGTAGCGCAGCTTGGTAGCGCGTTTGTTTTGGGTACAAAATGTCACAGGTTCAAATCCTGTCATCCCTACCTATTACTTCTCCGTTGAGCAGTAACGAGGGATTCATTGAAATCGATTCAAATTGAACATATATAATTGTTCATTCAAAGATGTATTGGGGTTAAAAAAAGTGTCCTTACAGCCTTGTCTTTTCTGATAAGAAAGCGCTCTTAGTTCAGTTCGGTAGAACGCGGGTCTCCAAAACCCGATGTCGTAGGTTCAAATCCTACAGAGCGTGATTTCGTCCTTATTTTTCTTAGATCCAATTAGACTGAAAGAGCTTCACTAACTTGAACCACAATTTTAATATTTTAATTTGACCTCCTTTGTATTAAATAAAGTAG